TGGCGAACAGGAAAAGAATCATGATTCTTTCGATACAAGACGACACAAGAAAATCCTTTTCTTGTGTCGTCTTGTATCGAATCGAATAGACGATTAGGAAGACTAAGAATACTTTCTAGAAATCCTTTTTCCTTTCATTTTTCCCGTCCTTGCCTTGTATTCTATTCCTTTGTATTTGTATGCTTATTTTCTATCATTAGGAATGGTATACAAGTAATGAGTTTCAGAAATCCCGCAAAATAAAAAAGAGTATCAAAAAAAAAAAAAAAAGAAAAACAAACAAAGAAAAGACTTATAGAATCTTTTGAATCATATATCATTCTATCAATCAACAAGAATTTGGCACTTTTACCAACTTTCTTTTAAGGAATCTCTAGATCTAGAAATTCATTTCGTACAACTGAACCTTTTCAAACTGTTTCTTTTTCAGAACCAAAAATATTTGTGCCAAAATCACAGATGCCAAGAAGAACAGAAGGCCTTGGACTCGTAATGGATCTTGAAGCACTATTTCTGCGTCTCCCTGACCAAACCCTCCTACATTTGGATTACTTGTTAATGGTTGATCAAGCTTGATGGATTCACCTTCTGAAACAAGAAGTTCTGGTCCTGGAGGTATAATATCAACCACTTGACGTCCTTCTGATGCATCAACTATGGTTATTTCATATCCCCCCTTTTCTTTACGTGCTATTCTGCTTACTATACCAGCTGATGTAGCATTATAAACTGTATTGTTACTCTTACTACCATCAGGATAAATCTGACCCCTTCCTCTGTTCCCACCTACATATATGGGATATTTTAAGAAGTGAACGTCTTTTTTCGTAGCAGGGTCGGGGGAAAGAATAGGAAAGACGATTTCACTATATTTCTGACCGGGAACAGGACCTATCACAAGAATATTTCTTTTATTAGGACGATAACACTGAAAAGAAAGATTGCCCATCTTTTCTTTCATTTCGGGAGAAATACGATCGGGGGGGGCTAATTCGAATCCCTCGGGTAAAATAAGAACAGCTCCTACATTCAAAGCTCCCTTTTTACCATTAGCAAGAACTTGTTTCAGTTGCATATCATAAGGAATTCGAACAACTGCTTCAAATACAGTATCAGGAAGTACAGCTTGCGGAACTTCAATATCCACGGGCTTATTAGCTAAATGGCAATTGGCACATACAATTCGCCCAGTTGCTTCTCGTGGATTTTCATAACCCTGCTGCGCAAAAATGGGATATGCATTTGAAATAGATGCTCGAGTTATTACATATATCATGATCGATACATAAATGGATCGAGTCATCTGTTCTTTTACCCAAGAAAAAGTCTTTCTATTTTGCATGGTCCAATCATTGATCCCCGGAATTTCTACAATAAATTCGATAGGTAGCTAGTAGAATTCCCTATCCACGAGTTTGCCATTGTATTGATTGTACTGAAAGAATTGTACTGGTGGAATATAGTATGAATACCTTGAATTGAAAAGGTAGAAGTATAAAGAATAAGTAAGATTTCAAATGATTTCTTTATACACGAAGAAAGATTCTGATTTGATTTATATCAAAAGATCTAATGAATTATTCATTCATTCATTGAATGATAAATTACTACAAGCGAAGGAGATACACGATTTAAAAAACGGAAGATCCAATATTTCACAATTGTATCTAGAATCACTGGAAAAGTGGAAACAAGACCAGATATAATCTGATCATTCTGAGCCAATCCAAAATCGTTGTAGATCGAACCAATCATTAGTTCCCAACCATGGGTCGAGTGAAATCCGATCCATAAATCAGTAACTAAAAGAATCGAAAAAGCTTTGATTGTATCACTTAAGTTATAGAGAAATTCCTGAATCCAAGAATTTAGAATGAAAAGTTCTTCATTACCCAGAACAAAATAACCACTTAGAATAGCGAAACAGATTAGATTTGTAGAGAAATGCAAAATGATATGGAAATGAGATTCATTGTGTCTTTGGACCAATTGTATTGTTTCCTTGTGCATTCCTATACGAAGCCTTTGCATATGTGTCTCCGAGTACTCCTTTATCATCTCGTCCAACAGGAATAGTTCTTCTAATTCCATAAATTTTTCTAGAACATTTTTCTCTTGAATATCATTCAAAAGGATTTCGGATTGCCTGGTATTCCACCAATTCAGAATCCAAGTTTCTAGACATTTATTAAATGAAAGAGAAATCCACCAGGGCAAAAAGAGTATAGACACAAGATATGGGAGGGAAGCCAATGCTTTCTTTTTTTTCATTCTGTATCTGTGATGTGAATTGTTAATGAACCTGTTTCATTCGTCGATTCTATCTGAGATTTCTCTGAAGCACGAGTTATATAACAAGAGCCTATAACTCTAACAAGAACAAGGTATCGAACCTATGGATCTTTTCCTATTTTTGTTTTTGTGTAAGAATTGAGTCTTTGGATCTAGAATAATCTAGAATAGAACATAGAAGAAGGCCCTTTTCGAATGAAAAAAAAAAAAAAAGAAGTAAATACTCTTTCCATATTCCAGAGATCTCGATTAGGCAAATTGTAACCGATTTCCTCTTCATTTCTTCCTTTCCATGAAGACTCGAAAACCTATTTGAACTAACGAATAGAATTTGGATTTAAAGACGAACCCTACCGGATCCTTTAATTCTTTTATTTCTATTTCGAATTCGAAAGATTTCACTGTCTAACCGCAGCGCGGGGATAGGGTATCAATTCAAAGGCCTAAAAAGAGGAATTCTATTTTACGAAAACAAAAGACATGTTAGGATATTTGATGAATCTATGCTTATTAGACCTTTTACTAGTATAAAGAGTGAAGCTGGACGCCATGTGTATACGTATAAGAAATAGTTTTTGTGTACAAATAGTTTCTATTCTCCTTAATAGATTTTAAAATCTATTTTATTTGATTAGTTATATTCTATTTTATGAATATTGTTCCATATACTTCCTCCTGCTTTTGAGATGCATTAAGTTCCTTCTCTCATGCTGAGATTGATTCTTCAGTTCATTTCAAAATACTTCAATGGGTACGCGCAAGAAATAGGCCAATTCGGCAGCTTTTTGTTCAATTTCTCGTGGAGTCAAATTCTCATCAGTACGGGTCAAGGGAATGGCTCCTTGGCCCCTGATTTCCATATAAAGGACACGACGAGGAAAAAGACCCTCTCTCACCTCCATTCTGATTGATTGGATATCTTTCAGAAAGAAACGAAGGAAGATGCGACGATTTCTTCCAGGAAATCCCCAACGAAAAAGGGACATTATCCCTTCTTTTCTATCGAATCGGTCATAACCACTACCTACATTCCATGAAATTGTGCACCACAAATAAGAACTAATGAATAGACCTGCGATCCCATAGAAAGACATCACGATCCCTTGTGGGAAAAAAGGAATTTGCTGAGACGGAAATACGGATATCAGATTTTTACCAAGATAACTGGAAGTTCCAACCACTAAGAATCCTAGTGAACCTAAAAAAAGGATACAGGCCCAGCAAAAATTACTTGTTTTTCGAGACCCCGTTATAAGTTCTATCCATATAAGTTCTGATCGCCAGTTCATACTATACTAGATCCAGTTGCATTCGATTGGAATTGAGAGAATAACCCAAATGGATTTGACTCGACTTTATTGCTTGATCCCAAAGTAACTTTCATCAACTAGCAGCATTCCGACGGGAACCATTAGGAATAATTGGTTAGATACATTGAGTTTCTATTTCAAATATTTTTCAAAAAAGATTTGCTGATCATTTTGAATTTAATCATTTAATTTATTAAGCTATAACCGCATATACATGCATTAATGCGTATATTATGCATCGGCATACATAACAAAACCACTCTTCCATTTGTTTTCGGAAAGGCCACATATCATATATCCTACCATATTACATTAAAAAAGCATCTGTATGATGATCCAGTGTTGAAAGAAATTGATGAGATTTGGTCCCATCATATTTAGACAATCTTATTTCTTTGGACATAAAGAGATAAAGAAGCCATTGCGATTGCCGGAAAGACTAGGCCCACTAAAGGAACAAAAATAGAGGGAAAGTTCAAATCTATCATAGAATGGGTACCTCGATTTCATATTTGTACCTATTATAATTATAAATTATAATTATAAAGATATCTTATGATAAGTCTATCTATTAGAAAGAATATTAAGATAATCTTAATATGAAGTATTTCAGAATCAATAACGAATGTAGAACTAAAAGAAGTGTACCTATTCCTCTTTCTACACGAATATGTATGAGAATCCGCTTTCATAAATTGGATTCTCCTTCTCCCATCCTTATCTTCATCGTCTTTTCTATCTTTCCTTTCAAAACAAAAAAAGGTGTTTTGAAAGGAAAGATAGAAAAGAGTTTCTTATGAGTTCCCGACTTTAACCAATCTTATCCAACAAACAGGGATCCCTAGTGAAAAACGGGGATTCTCGGTAAATAGAAAGAACCTCTATATTCTTATTATTTGTTATTTGAATATTTCTATTTTATTTATTTGATTTGAGATTTCTTATTTTTTATTATTTTCTTTTCATTTTTTCGATATCTTTTTTTATCTATTTTTCGTTGTTCTATATATGAATATGTCAAAAGGACGAAGAAATTCATTTTTCTTTCCCGGATTTCTCGGAAGGAGAAATCAATCCTTTTTTATCTTGTCGATAGAGGGATGCTTATTTCTAATCAGGAAGAGAGGTAGAATAAAAAAAGGATCCGGGGCAAAAAGTAATTATCCAAAACTTCTGACTCTTACTACACTTATAACTGATGTCCCCAAAGAAAACACCATCTTCTTAGTTTTGTTTTTTTCATTCTAATGAACTAAATGCTTATTCGCTACAAAGAAAAATAACTGAAGCTAGTGCTATACTTCCATTTGAAAATCTTTTTTTAATCTTGATTCAAGGGAAGGAAACCATGTAGCTGAAATAACTCATTCAGAACACCTTTTAAAGGATTACGTGGTA